TAAACTAAGGTTTTGTCGTTCTAGACCATCGGATTCGACGTAAATAATGATAAATAGATACGAATACAGCAGAAAAAAAAGGGGGGGGGGGAAATCAAAAAAACAAGTAGAGAAAAATTATACAAAGTTATATACAAGTCGCTACCCCCCCCTTAGGTATTTCTTTTTTCGTTAATTGAATTTCATTTGATTAGACGGAAGTTCCTTAAAAACTTCCGCTTTCTTTAAAAGATTCTGAACAGTTTCTGTGGGTTGAGCACCTTTTTCAAGGAAATATAGAATAACAGGAACATTTAAATAAGTTTGATTCTTTATTGGATCATAAAAGCCCACTTTTCTAAGATCTTTTCCTTCTCTTCGGGATCGAACATCAGTTGCAACGATTTGATAGACGGCTCATTGGGATAGATGTAGATGAACAATACCCCCCCTAGAACCGTATAGGAAGTTTTCTCCTCGTACGGCTCGAGAAAAAATGATTTGATTCAAAGGTTTGTCTATGTATGCAATTCTAAGAAATTAAATGACAAATGGGCCATCAATTAGACTATGATTTCAGTCTTTTTTTTTCTTACTGAAAATGAAAAAGAAACCATTCGTACTCATAACTCAAGTTAGATAACTCTCAAATAGCTCAAAGGAAAAATCTTTAGTCAATTTCATTTATTGAGTGGTCTTTACCCCCTTTTGTTTGTCTCGTTTAAACTCTATTTGGATTCTTTAGTCTGATCCAGTTATTGAGACTATCGAGACAATAAAAATGGTGTTTCCTTGTTCTTAGATCCTTTATCCTTATTTTAAATCAGTGGGTTTAGACATTACTTCGGTGCTTCTTAATCCTTTCAAAATGGCAGCAACATACCCTTTTTGATTTCTTTCTAGCAAAGAATCCTATGGGACAGTTGATTCCCGCATGATACACTTTGAATCGAAAAAAGTTTGATCAATTCCAACAAGTTTTGCTTTTGAATTGGAAACTTGCTCGAATTGGATCCTTTCGATTTCTATATATGGAAGATACATTTACGAAGTTGTTCCAATTGATTAATTAGCATTAACCCTAGATCCTTGCCCCCGAGAAATGAATTAATCCTTTCTACTCGAGCTCCATCGTGGACTATTTTCAACCCAACAAAAAACGAAGGGTTCGAGTGTAACAGAACAAACAATGTCGAGCCAAGAGCACCCTCATTCCTAGATAAATCGAAAATGGTGGATGTAAAAATCCACAACGGATCGTGTCCTTCAAGTCGCACGTTGCTTTCTACCACATCGTTTCAAACGAAGTTTTACCATAATATTCCTCTAATTTGGAACCGGTATGGAATTGATTCAATTATGGAATCATGAATAGTCATTGGTTCAGCTGTCCATAGACATCGTAATCTAGACTTCTTCTTCTCTATATGATATATAGAAGAACGATTTTTCTGAAAAAGTCTTAGCAAGACTTTAACATACATAAATAATCTATAGATAATAGAAAGAAATAGAAATATATAAACGAATAACTTTTTGAATCTGCATCTTCAAGTGACTCAATAGGATAAATTAAACGATTTCCTATTTTTTGAGTCCCAAAGATTCCACTTACAAGGAATGATTCAAAATATTTATTAAAAATATTTCTAATTGAAATTGAAAAAGTTTCCTATTTAGACATCATTATTTAATTTGATTTAATTTAAAGAAAATTGGACAATAAGCATCACGTTTGATCTTCATAGGAAGATAAGTCTTTCTTTTTTAATTGACTCATCACTGATTTAATTGAAAATCGATAAATAGATCAAAGAAAAGAAGAAAGAAATCCAATTTTTTTTCATGAGATGTATAAAAAAATGATGTAAGTTAAGATTTGAATCTTTATTCTTTTCATCTGATTACGAAAATCAAAATCAAAAAAAAATCGGGAGGGGTTTTCGTATCTATCAGATAGACTGAACAGTTGTCACTGTGATAGAAATTTTCTAATATTGAATTGAAATAATTTCAGTTTAAATAATTTAAGCAAATTTTTTTCACAAAAACCCAAAAATTATTGTCGAACGATACATACCATATAAGCTAAACATTTCCTCATTTTATATGATTATTTTATATGATTATATGCTATGTATTTTGTTTAACTTTAACATGGGATTGAGTAATATTTTACTCATCGACTCTTGTCATAAAGTGAATAAAATAAAAGGGATAGGATAAATCACCCCTGCCCCATTACATAGATTTCCAATTTTTCATTAGAGCCAAACACGAAATACCTAAATAAAATGAGATTCAAAGAAAAAACATTGGCTCCATATCATATAGAAATATGTTATGGAACTTGATCATTTGTTAATGAGATTCGAACAGACATATATATTTAAATTAATATGGATTAACTCCTATCCACTCCCCTACTTCTTTCTATCAGAATAATGGAGCATAAAAAAATGGATATGCTCTGGGACGGAAGGATTCGAACCTTCGAATATCGGGACCAAAACCCGTTGCC